GAAACTTAGGTAAGTGTTTTATCAACATATGTAGAAAAAAAACATATCTAATAAAGCCCTTTCATGCTTACTATAACTAGTTATTTTGGTTTTCTACTGGCTGCTTTAACTATAACCCCAGCTCTATTTATTGGTTTGAACAAGATACGACTTATTTGAAAATGAATTGAATAAATAATTCAGAAAAATATTTCTCGGGAATTCCAGATATTCTATGGTTCTTTCCCGCACCAATTGCCAATTTTTTTTCTTGGTCATTGAGATTCACGGATAATTCAGATTAATATTTAGGGATAGATCTTACCCCCCTTTTTTATCCCCTCAAACAAACCGAAATGATTGAAGTTTTTCTATTTGGAATCGTCTTAGGTCTAATTCCTATTACTTTGGCAGGATTATTTGTGACTGCATATTTACAATACAGACGTGGTGATCAGTTGGACCTTTGATTGAGTAACATTTCTTTTTTTGATTGACCTCCTACAGGGGGGAGGTCAAATTCCAGTTGCAATTCAACTTTGTTTTGTTAAGTTATTTTATTGTGATTCGACATACATAAGATAGACGGAATCACGCTCTGTAGGATTTGAACCTACGACATCGGGTTTTGGAGACCCGCGTTCTACCGAACTGAACTAAGAGCGCTTTCAAAGAAATTTTTTTTTCCACTTAACTTCTAACACATCTTACATAAATATAGTATCCAAAAATGAAAGATTATGCCCCGTCGATCTCAATTAATCTCTCGTTACTGCCCATAGGAGAAGTAATAGGTAGGGATGACAGGATTTGAACCCGTGACATTTTGTACCCAAAACAAACGCGCTACCAAGCTGCGCTACATCCCTTTTAAAAATTGTTGTACAGTGTCATTGTACAAAATACCTGTCTTGTTTTCCACATCTTTATTTTCTCCTCTATCTATATAGAACTTTCTTGTCATTTCTTGTTTTTGGTTTCATATAATAAAAGAATTATATACATCTGAAACCCAACCTAACATATAAAAAAGAATGAATATTTATCCGTAATGCTCAGGAAGAAGGGGTCATCTTTTTCTTTTTTAGTGACAGGAAAATCTCATCTATTGGTTCATTGTACATATCCATTTTTGTTAGGAAATCCGCGTAAAAATAAATAAAAATGATCTTGAACTACAGCATCTGACAATATATGTATTACAATAAAGAAGGAGGATTTTCAATGCGAGATCTAAAAACATATCTCTCCGTGGCACCTGTGTTAACTACTCTATGGTTTGGGTCTTTAGCGGGTCTATTGATAGAAATTAATCGTTTATTCCCAGATGCCCTGTCATTCCCCTTTTTTTAATTCTAGTTATTGATATGCGAAGAAATGAAGAAATATAATTCCACATGACGTAACTAAAACCTCGACTCTCCCTTTCAATTCTTTAGAATAGTAAGGAAAGAGAAGGAAAAAGTGTATTGAACCTCATAAAAAATCCGGTAGATCCAAGATCAAATTTGGGAAAACAGAAATAAAATTTAAATGTGTATCCAGTCTAGGGCGGGCTCTACGAAATCATAGCATAGAAAAAAGATACTTAAATGAAATATTGGGATTTAGGATAGAAATAATTGATAGTTAGAAAGAAATTGTATTACTTAATTATTATTCTATTTTGTATTACTTAACTTAATATATACTATATTAATACATATTCTATTAATTAGATAATAAATTAATTAGATAAGATAATAAGAAGAATTACAACGAAATGCTTAGAAATGGAATTTCTAACTAGTAACTTCTATTGATTTTTTTCTTCTTCTTCGGTTCGGATCGAAAATATAAGACTTAAGTTAAGTCGATACAAAATCTAAAGGAGGTTCATGGCCAAGGGTAAAGATGTCAGAGTCAGAGTTATTTTGGAATGTACCAGTTGTGTCCGAAATAGTGTCAATAAGGAATCGCGGGGCATTTCTAGATATATTACTCAAAAGAATCGCCACAATACACCCAGTCGATTAGAATTGCAAAAATTTTGTCGCTATTGTCATAAGCATACGATTCATGGGGAAATCAAGAAATAGATCGAAGGGAACATCATGTGTTCGATCTTTCCAAAGAACAGGACAGGAAGAGTAAGAACTTAACATATATAATATACATAATATATACAAATCAAACCCGATTTTATGTAGATATTCTTTCATGTGTATAGATATATAGTATATGAATGAAATAATATATGAATCAAAGCCTATTTCGGTTGGATCCGAAATGAATAAATAAATAGAACTTTAGAGATAAGGAATAAACCATGGATAAATCCAAGCAACCTTTTCGTAAATACAAGCGATCCTTTCGTAGGCGTTTGCCCCCAATTGGATCGGGGGATCGAATCGATTATAGAAACATGAGTTTAATTAGTCGATTTATTAGTGAACAAGGAAAAATATTATCTAGACGAGTGAATAGATTGACCTTGAAACAACAACGATTAATTACTATTGCTATAAAACAAGCTCGTATTTTATCTTTGTTACCTTTTCTTAATAATGAGAAACAATTTGAGAGAGCTGAGTCGATCCCAAGAACTACTGGTCCTAGAACCAGAAATAAATAGGCATACTCCTCAATTGACTCAAAAATACAATTGGAACTCAAGCTCAGATTGATGTTTTGTTCGAAAAGGCCTAGAATCCTGATTTGATTCTTGTGTTATAATATAAGAAACAAAAATGGGGGAGAAGAATAAATATTTTTTTTTATTGAAACATGTTCGTTCATTTCTACTACTTATCTTAATTTATTTTTATTCTATATCTTCCCGGAGTTCATTCTCCGGGGAATTCCCTTTCAATCATTCCTGTATATTACTTTTGAATCTCCTTTATTTGATAATTTTATTGGAAATCATGTAAAGACAATTCTTATTTGATATAGCTATTTGCGCAAGTATTTTACGATTAAGAAGCAATTGCTTCTTGTACAGATTGTGTATTAATATACTATAACTATAGAATACCTTATTCTCACGAGTTACTGCGTTTATCCGAGTGATCCACAAACGACGAAAATCCCTCTTTTGTCTGCCTCTATCTCGATGAGAGGAAACCAAAGCTCTCATTTTCTGTTGAGTAATCGTTCGAGTAAGTCTTGAATGAGCCCCTCTAAAGGTTGATGCAAATAAACGAATTTTTGTTCGACGTCTCCGAGCTGTATATCCTCGTTTAACTCTGGTCATTGAATCAGATTAAAGCTTAATGAATAACTAATTGATTTCTCTTCTTTCAGTCATCCTTTTCCCCTTCCCCGGTCGATTAATAACAAAACGGATTATTCCGATATATAAAATATCAATTCCAATGGCTTTTGCTACTATGACCTTCCCAACCACGATTTTGTATTCTATTCCTTCCAGTTATTTCACTGGAAATAAGAAATTAGAACGATACTAAATAAAAAAAAAAAATAGTGGGTTCCATCGTTTCTATGGTTACCTCTTAAACGGTGAGGTCCTCTCTATACACCGGAGCCTCTTCTTTCATTTAATCAAATGTTATTGTTAACTTGTATAGTTCACACTCTTTGGCTCTACCTATCTACAGTAATAGCTCTTTTCACAAAAAGAGTTATCCATACAGTGACGGCATTTAATTATGAAAGTTGGCTAGGTAGCTGACCCTGTTAGTCCGTTCTTTCAAGAAAAGGAGCATAACCTTTTTGCTTCTTATGATACCATTTCCTCCGCTTAATGGATAACCATTTGCTACCAATGGGGAATTGCTTCTTATTTCAAATCTAGATGATTGGATTTGCACCAATGGAAACCATAAATTCCATATACAATATGGGTATATGATAGATCTTCTCTATCTATCCTATTCATTGGTACCGGTCATTGATACTGAAAAAATTGTCTCATTTGTTCGAACTTATGATCTGAACGAGTCGCACATACACCCTAGTACATGTTCCTCGACGCTGAGGACATCCTCTAAGAGCGGGAGATTTTGTAACATTTCTTATTGGCTGTCTTGTGTTTCTAATAAGTTGTTTAATAGTTGGCATGTCGTATGTATATATATGTATATATAGAATAAAATGGGTTGGTTTAGATCGATCTTAACCTGATGATTGATCATCATGAATTATTTCTATTCAATATCAAATCACAGAAAATTTGAATTATGGTTTGAAATAAAATAGATTTATACGAAATCCCCAGTATTTTCATTTTCGACCGCTACAAGATCAACAATGCCATGAGTTTGGGCTTCTGTTGCTGACATAAAAACATCCCTTTCCATATCCTCGGATACAACCCATAAAGGGTTTCCCGTTCTTTGTACATAAACCTTTGTTAGGGTTTCGCGAAGTTTCAGTAGTTCTTCCGCTTCCAGGATAAATTCCCCTGCTTGCGCCTCATAAAAAGAACTAGCAGGTTGGTGAATCATAACCCTGATGATATTGATATAACATCATGAACGGTTCTTCTATCTCGCATGATTGGGCTAAACTAAAGTAGGGGATAAAAAAATAACAAGAAAAAAAATCAAATAGAATTGAATAACCGTACAGGCATCTTTTGTTCATTGCATACGGCTCTGCAATGGAATTGACCCTTTCTTCTCTTCTATTCTAGCGAAGAAAGAAATAGAATCCATCTAATCCAGATCGTTGAATGATCCATTTACCACCCTTCCTTTCATAGAAGTAAAAAAGAATACTATGATGGTTCTGTTACTTTATATATTTATCTCGTCTGTGATTTAGCAATCCCAAAGTTTCTTTTTGATACGATCAAATAAGTCAAAAATGATCTTTTTTTTTTTTCATTTTTGTACTCTTTCTTTCATAGCATAAGTATCAGAAAGAGACTTCTGGTGTGGAAGAAAAATGGTTTGTGACGCTGAAATGTACTCCCGACACATAAGATCAAATCGGAAATAACCTTTATTTCATACTACTATCTCGATACAAAATCTCATGTTATGAAAAAACAATAATGGTTTGTTCATATCGAACCCGAAGTGCCATGCTATTATTACTTATAATTTTCTTTTATAATCAATGTGGCGAAGGCATAGTCTTCTTTTTTTTTCAATCAAATAAAAACTCATTGGCGCCAAGCGTGAGGGAATGCTAGACGTTTGGTAATTTCTCCTCCGACCAGAATAAAAGATCCCATTGACGCGGCTAATCCCATGCATATCGTATGCACATCAGGTGACACAAATTGCATAGTATCATAAATGGCTATTCCTGGTATTACCCATCCGCCGGGAGAGTTTATAAACAAATAAAGATCCCTAGTACCATCTTCTATACTGAGATATACCATGAGACCAACAAGTTGATTCGAGATCTCGCTATCAACCTCTTGGCCTAAAAAAAGTAATCTTTCTCGATAAAGTCGGTTGATTAGGACAAAATTGCATCCCTTAGGAACCGTACGTGCACCTTTGGATACATACGGTTCAAAAAAAATTTGTGAAAAAGAAAAAAAAGAATCAATGTGTCGATTCCAGCTTTATTTCTTTTTTTTATGTAACAGGTTTTCTTAATGAAAGGTCTTCTATTAAAAAAAACGAGATGAGTTTAGGCTCCCTTCCCTCTAAAAAAAAAAGAGATTACTGAACTTATTAAACTAACCTATCATTGATGTATTGTTTCATCGATATTAAAATCACGATGTCATTGTCTTGTTCCTGAATGGGTCCTTTCAATTCTTTTAGGTTCATGGTCTACCCCGGGAAAAGATCTGTCCGAATTCTATTTGCACATATAGGACAAATGGTCTCAGTACCATTTTTTTGTTATGACTTCCTTTTTTTTTGTCTTGCTTTCCCAAAACTATTTGATGTATTCATCATACTATTCCGTTGGTCGGCAATTTGGGATCACTACTATCACTACTATAGTAATAGTAGGTATAAAGTAATAGTAGGTATAAGAATCATTTATGATACAAGTGGTAATCATACATATATTATATTAACAATTTGTTATCGATTTGGTATTTTCTGAACGGAGCCTGGATACTTTATTTTATCAGTCCAAGTAAACCATAAATTCTTCTAAATTGATAATATTGATCCCCAATATAAAATAAATTGATCTAATTGCACTTCACGCTCCGAATGATTGATTGATGCCTCACTCAATACAATATCTCTTGGGCGAAACAGAGGATATCTCGATCAGGGGAGAGAACGGGTAAATCCCATATGACCCAATATGTCTGACAAGTCGCACTATATGTCAACCCAAACCGCATCTTCCTCTCCAGGACTCCGAAAAGGTACTTTTGGAACACCAATGGGCATTAAATTAAAGAAAAAAATTTAGTACTATACTTCACTTTAATATGGAAACGTAACAATCAATGGTTTATTGTCTTCATCCCTTTTTTCTCTTTATTCTATTTGATACATAGATTGGAAAGTTTATAGAGTAAGACAGAATGAATAAAGAAAAAATTTGAACGAAGAAATCGATCGTTCGAATGATAAACAAGTATCTATCCATTCGTTCCCCAAAAATGGGACCAATCCTCCCATTGCGTATTGGTACTTATCGGGTATAGAATAGATCTGCTTCTCTTTGTTCTTACGAACAAAATTGTTCCGTTATTTTCACGTTATTTTCAATGGAATGGAATAAATATTAATCCTTTCCGATACGGAATCTACTGAAAAGGTTAGGTACATGGTTAGTATATATATATAGTCTTTTCCAATGCGATAAAATAAAGTGGCATAGTGTCTATTTTTCTTTGATAAAGAGGTATTTCCATGGGTTTACCTTGGTATCGTGTTCATACTGTCGTATTGAATGATCCCGGTCGATTGCTTTCTGTTCATATAATGCATACAGCTCTAGTTTCTGGTTGGGCTGGTTCGATGGCTTTATATGAATTAGCGGTTTTTGATCCCTCTGATCCCGTTCTTGATCCGATGTGGAGACAAGGTATGTTCGTTATACCCTTCATGACTCGTTTAGGAATAACCAATTCGTGGGGCGGTTGGAGTATTTCAGGAGGAACTATAACAAATCCGGGTATTTGGAGTTATGAAGGTGTGGCAGGGGCACACATAGTGTTTTCCGGTTTGTGCTTCTTGGCAGCTATCTGGCATTGGGTATATTGGGACCTAGAAATATTCTGTGATGAACGTACGGGAAAACCTTCTTTGGATTTGCCCAAGATCTTTGGAATTCATTTATTTCTCTCAGGGGTAGCTTGCTTTGGCTTTGGCGCATTTCATGTAACAGGTTTGTATGGTCCTGGAATATGGGTGTCCGATCCTTATGGACTAACTGGAAAAGTACAATCTGTAAATCCAGCGTGGGGCGCGGAAGGTTTTGATCCTTTTGTTCCGGGAGGAATAGCCTCTCATCATATTGCAGCGGGTACATTGGGCATATTAGCAGGCCTATTCCATCTTAGTGTTCGTCCGCCTCAACGTCTATACAAAGGATTACGTATGGGCAATATTGAAACTGTACTTTCCAGTAGTATCGCTGCTGTTTTTTTTGCAGCTTTTGTTGTTGCTGGAACTATGTGGTATGGTTCAGCAACTACCCCAATCGAATTATTTGGTCCTACTCGTTATCAGTGGGATCAGGGATACTTTCAGCAAGAAATATATCGAAGAGTTAGTGCCGGGCTAGCCGAAAATCTTAGTTTATCGGAAGCTTGGTCTAAAATTCCCGAAAAATTAGCTTTTTATGATTATATTGGTAATAATCCGGCAAAGGGGGGATTATTCAGAGCAGGCTCAATGGACAATGGGGATGGAATTGCTGTTGGATGGTTAGGACACCCCGTCTTTAGAGATAAAGAAGGGCGCGAGCTTTTTGTACGTCGTATGCCTACTTTTTTTGAAACATTTCCGGTAGTTTTGGTAGATGAAGACGGAATTGTGAGAGCTGATGTTCCTTTTAGAAGGGCAGAATCAAAGTATAGTGTTGAACAAGTAGGTGTTACTGTTGAGTTCTATGGTGGCGAACTTAATGGAGTAAGTTATTCTGATCCTGCTACTGTGAAAAAATATGCTAGACGTGCCCAATTAGGTGAAATTTTTGAATTAGATCGGGCTACTTTGAAATCCGATGGTGTTTTTCGTAGCAGTCCAAGGGGTTGGTTCACTTTTGGGCATGCTACGTTTGCTTTGCTCTTCTTTTTCGGACACATTTGGCATGGCGCTAGAACCTTGTTCAGAGATGTTTTTGCTGGTATTGATCCAGATTTGGATGCTCAAGTGGAATTTGGAGCATTCCAAAAACTTGGAGATCCAACTACAAGGAGACAAGTAGTCTGATACGACATTGTTGTGGTATCTTTCGCCTCTATTTTTTTTTATTTGACATTGGGTATCAGAGAAATCTTGACTTGAATCACCTTTCTTTGACTTTTTTTCTTTCTTTATATGATATGATAAATGATCCCAAATGAATAGGTGTGGAAGCTATAATTGTAAACCACGATCGAATCCATGGAAGCATTGGTTTATACATTCCTTTTAGTCTCGACTTTAGGGATAATTTTTTTCGCTATCTTTTTTCGAGAACCACCTAAGGTTCCGACTAAAAAAATGAAATAACCTTTCGAAATAATTTAATTGAAGTAATGAGCCTCCCATATTGGGAGGCTCATTACTTCAACTAGTCCCCGTGTTCTTCGAATGGATCTCTTAGTTGTTGAGAGGGTTGCCCAAAAGCGGTATATAAGGCGTACCCAGTAAAGCTTACAAGTAAACCGGATATGGAGATGGCGACTAGGGTTGCTGTTTCCATTTTTAGATAATTTCAAGATCACAATGGATCTACGATAAGATCGTTTATTTACAACTACAACGGAATAGTATACAAAGTCAACAGATCTCAACCAATCATTAAATAGGATTTATGGCTACACAAACCGTTGAGGATAGTTCTAGATCTGGGCCAAGACGAACTACTGTAGGGGATTTATTGAAACCATTGAATTCGGAATATGGTAAAGTAGCTCCGGGATGGGGGACTACACCACTTATGGGGGTCGCAATGGCTCTATTTGCGATATTCCTATCTATTATTTTGGAAATTTATAATTCTTCCGTTTTACTGGATGGAATTTCAATGAGTTAGGTTTATAAGAACTATGAAGTCCTAGTCTTTCAATCAAAGAAAAAATTACTTTAGACTTGGATTTCTAGACCATTCTATTCTGGTAGTTCGACCGTGGAATTTTTTTGTTTCGGTATTTCCGGAATATGAGTGTGTGACTTGTTATAATTGATCCTATTGATAATACATAGAATGGACCTGTTATCTCTATCAAGATGATTCTACCTCGTCGGATATTTATTCTAGTATCTGGAGCACGGAATATATAGAATAGATCAAGAAAAGAAATATTTGAACTATGATTCATACCTACTATTTATTCAGACCTCGCAACCGGACTCAAAAAAAATTCAAATAGGTATTTCCTAAATCAAACGAATTTTATTCCTTCAGATTTATTTTGACCGAAGGATAACTCTTTCTCTAGATTTTGTTGAGTCATTACATCCATTCATTCAATAAGTGATCATCAAAGGTTCTTACTCAGAGAACCTTTGAGTTTAGCTTGAGGCTAAATCATCGTGGTTCTAGTATGAATCTGAGGTTTCAATTGATTCATAGGGTCTCAACAAGAGAATTCCTATCAATAGTAAAACAAGAGTAAATCCGCAGTACGCACAAAAAAAAAAAAAACAATAAATCAAATAACAAATAAAAAATAGGGAAGAGAAGATTCAAGAGGCCTGTAACGATCAACATAAAGAAAGACAGATGAGCCAACTTGATATTTTTTGGCATTATCATCACAAAGAAGAGATTCCGGATTTTTGTTACTTCGTATCTTCGAGGCAAATCGAATCAAGTGGTTAATGAAGTTTTTCATTTTCTATTATATATCCGTTGAAATCAGTATTTGTGTGTTTCCGCTTGAGCCGTACGAGATGAAATTCTCATATACGGTTCTCAGAGGGGGAGTTCC